AACACACTTCCACTGTAGTGTCCGAGTAGATACTGTTACTTTCTCTCGAACCATAATAATATTCAAATAATTGAATCATTTTTTTCTCTTGTTTATCTTGAAATCTCTTCAATTTTTATTTCTACACACGTCGCTTTTTCGGAGGTCTACAGCCATTATGTGGCATAGGGGTTACATCCCGCACAAAAGTTAATAGTATACCACTTCTGCGAATAGCGCGTAATGCCGCGTCTCTTCCGAGACCCGGTCCTTTTATCATGACTTCTGCTCGTTGCATACCTTGATCCACTACTGTACGAATAGCATTTCCTGCTGCGGTTTGAGCAGCAAAGGGCGTACCCCTTCTTGTACCCTTGAATCCACAAGTACCGGCAGAGGACCAAGAAACCACTCGACCCCGTACATCTGTAACAGTCACAATAGTATTATTGAAACTTGCTTGAACATGAATAACCCCCTTTGGTATTCTCCGTGTATTCTTACGTGAACCAATACGTCCATTCTTACGTGAACCAATTCTCGGTATATTTTTTGCCATTTTTTCATCTCATAAATATGAGTCAGAGATATATGGATATATCCATTTCGTGTCAAAAAGGACCCCTCCCTTTTTTTACCCTTTTTACTTTTACATCGGGTGTTTTAACAAGTCTGATTATCCTTGTCTTTGTTTATGTCTTGGGTTGGAACAAATTACTATAATTCGTCCCCGCCTACGGATTAGTCGACATTTTTCACAAATTTTACGAACAGAAGCTCTTATTTTCATATTTGGCATTCCTCATTTTAATTCTGAATCTAGTTTTTGGAAGAAAATAGGTTTCTTGGAATTTTTTATCTCGAATCATCTTCTCACGAAAGGAATGTTGAAGTTGATAAAAACACCTAATCTTTCGAATCCTTATTGCGAAGTCGATAAATTATACGTCCTCTGGTTGAATCATAACGACTTACTTCAATTTTAACTCTATCGCCTGGTAGTATCCGTATAAAACTACGTCGGATCTTTCCCGAAACATAACCTAGAATCATATCTTGATTATCTAAGCGAATCCGGAACATACCGTTGGGAAGGGATTCAGTAATTAAACCTTCATGAATCCATTTTTGTTCTTTCATTCCAGGTAAAGCCTCCTTGAAGTATCAATTGATGGAGGAGGAACGATATTAGACAACCCGCCCCTTTTCTTTTTGTTTTCACAAATAAGAAGTTTCGGACCCAATTCGTATATTAGAAGGATTACCATATATAACACAAAACTTCTCCACCAATTCGTTCTAGTCGAGCCTCTCGGTCTGTCATTATACCTCGAGAAGTAGAAATAATTACAATTCCCATCCCACCTAAAATTCTAGGAATTCGTTGGTAGTTCGAATAGATTCGGAGACCAGGCCGGCTGATCCGTTTTAAATTTAAAAAATTTATATAAGACCTTTTCCTATTCCTTCTATGCCGTAGGGTTAAAACCAAAAAATCTTTTTTGGTTTCTTTATGTTTTCTCACGTTTTCGATAAAACCTTCTCGTAAAAGTATTTTAACAATATTTTCAGTGATATTAGTATATGCTATTCGAACCACCCTTTTTCTATCCATATCAGCATTTCGTATAGAAGTTATTATGTCAGCAATAATATCCCTACCCATGGTGAATTAAATTTCTTGGTGATCCCCAATTTTGATATAATCAACATATTTTTTTTTTACTTATTTGTTTATGAATTTAAATTTAAATTAAAGGCATATGCGTGAGACACAATCTACTAAAAATTCTGAATATATTTCTTAATCTCTTTCTTTCAAATACTTTACTATAACCAATGGTATTATCTTATTTTAGAAGACCTTACAATACCTCCGGAGCTAATGAAACTATTTTAGTAAAATTTAACTGTCTCAATTCCCGGGCAATTGCACCAAAAATTCGAGTTCCTTTGGGGTTTCCTTCTTGGTCAATGACAACCGCAGCATTGTCATCATATCGTATTATCATACCGTTATCACGTTTGAGTTCTTTACAAGTACGTATAATTACAGCTCTGACCACCTCTGATCTTGCTAGGGGCATATTTGGCACTGCGTCTTTGATCACAGCAACAATAACGTCACCGATATGAGCATATCGACGATTGCTAGCTCCTATGATTCGAATACACATCAATTCTCGAGCCCCGCTGTTATCCGCTACATTCAAAAGGGTCTGGGGTTGAATCATATCATTTTTTTAGAATCTATTCTTTCAATGCAAAGCAAAGAGTGAAGAAAAAAAAGAAATATTGTTTGTCCAAAGAAAGAAACCGGCACCTGTTATTGTTTTTTTATCCCCAAGACCTTTTTATTTTGATTTTTTTTATCCCGAAATAATGAATTGAGTTCGTATAGGCATTTTGGACGATGCTATTGAAATCGCCCTTCTGGCTATATTTTCTGTTACTCCACCCATTTCATAAAGTATTCGACCTGGTTTAACAACAGCTACCCAATATTCAGGGGATCCTTTCC